CTCTCAGAAATAAAATAAAAAGAATCGAGTTATTTCATTAGAGTTAGAATGAAAAAAAAAAAAGTCATTTCATTTCAGACCAATCTCGAGTACTAAAGAAAGATCGCGATTTGGAATGAACCAAAATACTTGTTTGTTTTGTTACGGCAATAACACTTAGTAATAGTAAGACCACCCAATGGGTTGGATTTCACTACAAGAAAAAGGTTTGTTTTACAGCAAACCTACATTACACAATGAAACATACCACAGAGTGGTATAATAGACGGAATCGTAAATTATCTAATCTACATAAGAAAGATACTTCTAATAGAAAGAATTAGACATTATTGAATGATTTGACAGACCAAATCCCAAAACCAACTCAACTCATATAATATAGAAGAAGGAAATTGATACATTTAGGACCAATTCATTATCTCTGCATTATCTCTGAATCAATCAATTGGGGTTGTTGTTCTGCCAAAAAGCGATTAGTCAGGCGACTCCACAAAACAAATACAAGAAAAGAATAGGTCCTAGATCTATGTGACTGTTGAAGTTTTTAGACAGAATCATGTCATGATTCTCACTTCATAAATTGACCGGATTCGATATACCAACGCAAAAATGTATCACTAACTCTTTAATCATGGACAGGAAAAGAGGAAAAAGTAATCCATTCACGAAGATTAATGAAGGAAGATGAGTATTTTATCCGAGATTTTACAAATACTGATTAGATCTATTGGAATGAATTATTGTTTTTTATTTATTGTTTTTATTTTCCTGTCCCTATGTATTTACATGAACATGTGGTAATACTTTTGGACCAACCAACCGGCCAGTCTATAAACAAGTACTAATGAGGAAATGAAAACTATACTAAACTAAAATAGAATGTATTAGGGCTATACGGACTCGAACCGTAGACCTTCTCGGTAAAACAGATCAAACTGATTATTATCGAAATGATTCGAACTGTTTCAAAGACCCAACATGCATTTTGTTGCATTGGGCTCTTTCATAAACTGATGTAAAGATCAGTTAGTCCACCATATTTTTCTTTACAGGAAAATAATGAGATGGCCCCATGTGCTCTGATTCATCATTTGTATTCTGATCTAGGAGCAATACCAAAGTGTTTCAAAGAAGGGTTTCCTTGACTTAGGTCTGCCTTCGGCCTAGATCAAACTAAGTTAGATGGAGTCTCTATCGCTACGCTGCAAGAGTCGAATATGAGACTTCATACACCTTAAAGTTCATAGAACGAAAAAAGGTTATTTTGAGGCCCTTATACTCATTATGCCTAGCATTGAATGGACTGGGTATTTACCTTATCAACTATCAAATCAATGGCGGGTTCTATTTGATTTGGCACCTGAATCGGACCGAACCCAATATTTGTCAGGCTATTGTTCTCTTGTTCCCTCGAATCTATGGAGTAAGACATCGATTTGTCAATAAGATCAATTATGTTTCTTGCATTGCATAATGGGCTCCCTTGAAAAGCATTGGCGCACGTGTAAACGAGGTGCTCTACCTAACTGAGCTATAGCCCTTGTCATAGATATATTAACATATGGATAATTTCTTGTCAAGATGGATATTCCATAATCCCACATGATAGCTCTCTGATCCGTCTACTGTTAACAGATTGGTATTGCTTAGAAATAATATTCCACTTATAATCCTATAAGCGATGGGTCCTTTTTTTGGTGATAAATAACCTACTTAACTCAGTGGTTAGAGTATTGCTTTCATACGGCGGGAGTCATTGGTTCAAATCCAATAGTAGGTAGAACTTATTAGATACCGAAGCCAATTGAGTGATATCTAATAAGTTTTTCTACCCATTTTCTTTTTTTTTTCGTTATATCAGATTAGACTTGATTGTGTTCAATTGGCAGAATAAAAATGTGGTGTATAATAATACAGTTCTAAAGAACTTCTTTTGATTATTTTGATGTATTGACTTGACTAGGAGGAAATAGCATTTACAGCCTCTACTCGTGTCCTAGCTCGTCTGAGAGCTAGATTCGCTTCAATTGCTTGTCTCTTACCCTCAGCTCTACTCAAGTTAGCTTCAGCTATTTCAAGAGCTTGCTGAGCTTCTTGCGGATCAATGTCAGTACTCATCTCCGCATCATTTCCTAAAATGGTGATCTCATTATTACCTATTCTAGCGAAACCGCCCATCAGAGCCACCGTTAACCATTGGTCGTTGAGGCGTATTCTCAAAAGACCTATATCTACAGCCGTGGCAATAGGGGCGTGGTTTGGTAATACGCCAATTTGGCCACTATTAGTAGATAAAATGATTTCTTTCACTTCTGAATCCCAAATAATTCGATTAGGAGTCAGTACACAAAGATTTAAGGTCATTTCTTCAATTTGCTCTCCACTTCTAAGTTCATAGCTTTCGCGGTAGCTTCATCGATGTTACCCACCAAATAAAAGGCCTGCTCGGGAAGACCGTCTAATTCTCCGGAAAGGATCAATTGAAACCCCCTAATTGTTT